TAATTTTGATTAAAAATTAAATTTTGGAACTAGAAATTTAGTTTATATATATATATTAATTGTTAATAGTGTATAGTAGTGTAAAAATTACATAATTATATTTAAAATTATTTGAGTTAAAAAAAAAATCAAGCATATCTAACTAAAATAGGTGGTATAAAGGAGATTGGTATAATAGGAATAAACTTTTTTTAGTAGAATTTAAAATCGGAAACGTCTATAAAAATTAACTTATTATATCTAACTAATTTTAAATTAATATACCAGATTTACTTATATAATATTTTATTATCAATAAGATTAAATGATTATATATATATATATATATTATTATATTAATTATATAATTGAATAAATTACAATAATAGTAGAACTACTTTAATATTATTATACTTAATATCTAATTTTCGAATGAATATAATTTAGTTTAATTTAAAGAGAGAGAAACTGCTATATAATTATCTTCTTGATTGAATAATAGGTACCTATTAAATGATTGTTTAATTAATATATAAGGCTTATAATAGAATATATATATATATTATATATTAATAAATAACATAATAATTGAATAAAAATATATAATATATTTATAATGTCCTATTTATATATATATTAGAATAAATTATTATATTAATAATTAATAATAATTAAATCATTTATATAAGAGATTTGGTTCTTTTAAGTTACAAATAAAGCTTACCTTAAGCCTTACTATTTATAATTCAACAAGAGACTATTAATGTATCAATTGATTTAATAATAATACTAAATTAATTTGTCATTGCTTATATATATGAATTTATTTTTATATTAATTCCTATTTTAAGGAATTAATTAAAATTATTGTGGATTTATTGTTTTAATAATTTATCCTAGATAAATAGTAAAAATAAATTTCTTAGATGTTAATCTATCTTTTAATATTTATTTATTTTTAGCTTCAGGATATATTAAAAATTAGATTTTTAATCCTGTTTTTATAAATTCTGTTTAATTGAGTTTTTATATTAATTTATTTAATTTTCTAAAAATTAATTTTTTTAAAAATTTGGGGTTAATTAAAAAAAAATTTAATTTTAGAAAGTTAAGTGAATTAATTAGATAGGTTAATTTTATAATTTTTTTAGTATAATAGATAAAATTTATGGGGCTAAATTTTATTGATTTATGGGATAAATAAATTTAATTAGGGGTAATTTTATTTATTTAATGGGATATATTAATAATTTATGGGGTTAAATTATTAATTGGTGGGTATATTAATAACTTTATTGGTTATTAGTAAATGTATTCTGTATTATTAAAAAATTTTTATTTACCTTATAGGGGTATTTTGTATATGATTTTTTTTTAATTTTATGGAATTTCCTATTTGTGTGGGGGGGTACTGAAAATTTTTTTTACTAAATTTATTTCTTTTAAATTTTTATTGTTTATGGATTTTTTATTATTTAATTTTTAAAAAAAATATTATTTATGTTAAAAGTGATATAATTTTATAATTGTTTTTAATTTTAATATATAAATATAAAAAAAAATTTATTTGGCAAAATATTATTATTGTTATGTTTAATTGTTTGTAAAAGGTTAAAAATAAAGTTTTATTTTGGCTTGAAATTTTAATATATCATTATTTAATATGTATCTTTTTTTTTAAAAAATTTTAAATTTCAGTTTTTTATATTAAAAAGTTATTAAAGTAAGCTTTAGTAATTGATTAAAGATTTAATAAAATTTGTGCCAGCAATTGCGGTTATACAAATAATTCAATTAAAATTTATTGGTTAATAATTAATTTTTTTAAATAAAATTATTATTAAAATTTTTAAGTGAAATTTAAATTTTAATATATTTTTGTTTTTATTATATGAAGTTATTAAAATTAGCATTAAACTAGGATTAGATACCCTATTATTTTAATCATAAATTTAAATACTTGATTAGTATTAGTTATTTTCTTAAAAATTAAAAAATTTGGCGGTATTTTAGTCTATTCAGAGGAACCTGTTCTATAATTGATAATCCACGATTAGTTTTACTTTTCTTTTATACTTGTATATCGTTGTTTTTGAATATTTTATAAGAATTAGAATTTTCAATAAGTATATTTTAGTTTATTTCAGATCAAGGTGCAGTTTATAGGTAAGAAGAAATGGGTTACATTAAATTTATTTTTGGTTTTTTATTTTAAAGAATTTTATTAAATTGGATTTGATAGTAATAATATATATATATATATTATGATTTTAGCTCTAAAATGTGTACATATTGCCCGTCACTCTCATTAATTTGAGATAAGTCGTAACAAAGTAGATTTACTGGAAAGTGTATCTAGGAATAACAGATTAAAGCTTAAAAGAAGTTTTTTATTTACATTAAAAAGATTACTGTTTAATTCAGTATAATTTGATTATTAATTTAATTATTATTATATTTTAATAGAATTATTTTTTAATTTATTAATTTAATAGAAAAATTTGTGTTTATTATAGTTTATTAGTAAAGTGATTGAATTTATTTATATTTTAAAAAGTATAATTTATTTTTTGTACCTTGTGTATCAGGGTTTATTAATTAAAAGTTTATTATAAAATTTTCTCGAATTAAAAAGTTCTAATTAATTATATGTTTAGTTTTTTCATAAATTTTCATAATTTTTAATTAGAAATGAAATGTTATTCGTTTTTTGATATATCTAGTTTTTTAAGAAAAGAATTTAATTCTCTTATTATTTATTTATTAATTAATTTTTAATTAATAAATTTTAGTATGAAATATTTAAAGGGATAAGCTTTTATTTATATAATTAAAAATTTATGTGTATTTTATTTTTTGTATAATTTATATTGTTAATCATATAAATAATTTAATATTTAATTTTATTTTTATTTAAGATTTGTATTAATTTTAATTTTTATATTAAAAATTTTTGTTTAATTTTATTTCTTTAGTTATAATGATTGAATTAGTAGAAAAATATGTAAGAAATATTTTAATTTTTAGGTAATAAAAAGGAACTCGGCAAATTAATTTTCTGCCTGTTTATTAAAAACATGTCTTTTTGATTATAATTTAAGGTTTAATCTGCTCAATGAATAATTAAATTGCCGCAGTATTTTGACTGTGCAAAGGTAGCATAATAATTAGCTTTTTTATTGGGAGCTGGAATGAATGATTGGACAAGAAAATTTCTGTCTCTTTATTATTTTTTTTTGAATTTTACTTTTGAGTTAAAAGGCTCAAATTTATTTAAAAGACGAGAAGACCCTATAGAGTTTAATTTTTTATTATTTAAGATTTATTTGAATTTGAAAAATTTTATATTATTAAAAAATTTGGTTGGGGTGACTAAAAGATATAATTAACTCTTTTAATTATAATCAATTATTTTTGAATTTTGAATCTATTTTTATAAGTTTAAATTAAATTACCTTAGGGATAACAGCGTAATTTTTTTTTAGAGTTCTTATTAAAAGAAAAGTTTGCGACCTCGATGTTGGATTAAAATTTATTTTAGGTGTAGGAGCTTAAATATTAAGTCTGTTCGACTTTTAAAATTTTACATGATCTGAGTTTAAACCGGTGTGAGCCAGGTTGGTTTCTATCTTTAAATTTTTAATATATTTTAGTACGAAAGGACCAAGTATTTAATAAATTATTTTAAATTGAATATTATTGTTACTTTGGCAGAATAGTGCAATGGATTTAGAATCTTTAAATGTATATAATACAGGTAATATTTGTATATTTTTGATTATTTTTTATTATTTATTTCTTATATTATTCTTATTTTGTGTGTTTTAATTGGTGTAGCTTTTTTAACTTTATTTGAGCGTAAAATTTTAGGGTATATTCAGATTCGTAAGGGTCCAAATAAAGTTGGTTTTATAGGTTTAGTTCAGCCTTTTAGTGATGCTATTAAATTATTTTGTAAGGAGCAATCTAATCCTATTATATCTAATTTTTTTTCATATTATTTTTCACCAGTTTTTAATTTATTTTTATCTTTACTTTTATGATTTTGTTTACCTTTTTTTTCTGGATTTCTTCATTTTACTTTAGGATTTTTATTTTTTATATGTTGTTCTAGTCTTTCTGTATATACAATTATGATTGCAGGTTGATCTTCTAATTCTAATTATTCATTATTAGGAGGTTTACGTTGTGTAGCACAAACTATTTCTTATGAGGTAAGTCTTGCTATTATTTTATTATCTTTTTTGTTTTTAATTATAAGAGTAAGAATTTTTAATTTAATGGTTTATCAGGAATATATTTGATTTTTTTTTATTTCTATTCCTTTAGCAATAATTTGGTTTACTTCAAGATTAGCAGAAACTAATCGAACTCCATTTGATTTTGCTGAAGGGGAATCTGAATTAGTTTCTGGATTTAATGTTGAATATAGAGGTGGGGGATTTGCATTAATTTTTATGGCTGAATATTCAAGAATTCTATTTATAAGAATGATTTTTGTATTCATTTTTCTTAGTGGATGTTTAACTAATTTATTATTTTTTTTCTTGTCAGTTTTTATATCTTTTATATTTATTTGAGTTCGAGGAACTTTACCTCGATATCGTTATGATAAGTTAATATATTTAGCTTGGAAGAGTTTTCTTCCTCTTTCTTTAAATTTTTTAATATTTTTTTTTGGTTTAAAAATATTTATTTTTTCTCTAATTTTTTAGTTAATTATTTTTAGTATGAAGTTAATAAGATATTTAATCTTTTATTATATTTTCAAAATATATACTTTAACAAGTTCATTAACTAATTTTTAAATATTAAATTGTCTCATATTTTTGATGAAATAAATAATATAGGAAAAAATATGAAGTATATAATTGTTAGTAATTGTCCTGTTAAAATATAAGGTTCTTCTACTGGTTTAGCTCCGATTCATGTTAAAAGGTATCTAGTTATAGTGAATGTTCAAAATAGAATTTTATTAATTGGGTAGAATGAATTTCTTTTTATTTTTTTTTTAAATATAGGTATAATTATTAAAATTAAAATTGAACAAAAAAGAGCAATTACTCCTCCAAGTTTATTAGGAATTGAACGAAGAATTGCATATGCAAATAAGAAGTATCATTCTGGTTTAATGTGAGCTGGAGTTACTAATGGATCTGCAGGTATAAAATTATCAGGGTCTCCTATTAAATAAGGAAATTTAAGGATGAATAATGTGAAGATTATTAATGTGAAAATAAATCCTATTAAATCTTTAGATGAAAAATATGGGTGAAATTGAATTTTATCAATATTATTTGTTGTTCCTAGAGGATTAAATGAACCTGTTTGATGAAGAAATAATAAATGAATTGTTACTAAACCAATAATTACAAATGGTAAGATAAAATGAAGAGCAAAAAATCGTGTTAAAGTAGCATTGTCTACAGCAAAACCTCCTCAAATTCATTGAACAATATTGTTTCCTAAATATGGAATTGCTGATAAAAGATTAGTAATTACTGTAGCTCCTCAAAATGATATTTGTCCTCATGGTAGTACATACCCAAGAAATGCTGTACCTATAATTATGAAGAATATAATTACTCCAATTGTTCATGTTATTGTTTGTATAAATGATCTATAATAAATTCCTCGTCCAATATGAAGATATAAACATAAAAAGAAAAGAGAAGCTCCGTTTATATGGATAATTCGTATTAATCAACCATAGTTTACATCTCGACAAATATGGATGATTCTATTAAATGCTAATGAAATATCTGAGCAGTAATGTATTGCTAAGAATAATCCTGTTAATACTTGAATAATTAGGCATATTCCTAATAGTGATCCAAAATTTCATCATGTTGAAATATTAGAAGGTGATGGTAGATCAATAATTAAGTTATTTATAATTTTTAATAAAGGATTTTTTTTTATAATTTTCATTAAATGTTTTTTCGTAGAGGTCCTTTAATAATATTCGTAATTTTTCTTACTGCAATTAAAGTAATTAATAAATAAATAATAATTGTTATTGATATAAATATTATTGGATATATAAGGAATTTATTTAAAGATATTGTAAATAAAAATTTATTTGTTGAGATGTCTATATTTATAGAGTTTATATTAGGGAATAGTTTGTCTTTAAATATATAAATTATAATTAGTGGAAAAATTAGAATAAGTGAAAATTTATTTAATCTGAATTTTTCATTAGATGCTACTCTTGTTATATAAATAAATAGAATTAATATTCCTCCAACTATAATGATGAATAAGATGTATGAATATCAAAAATTAATTGATAAGGTACCAATTCATATAGCAATAAGAAGAGTTTGAATTAATAAGATTATTCCTATAGATAGTGGGTGAGAAATTATTATAAATAGAATTCTTGCTGTTATTATTAAAATTAAAATTGTTATACAGAAAATAGTTTATAAAAATATTAACTTTGGAAGTTAAAGAAGAGTAGAATACTTTTTTCTGAAGTTTTAAAAGGTTACTTATTTTTGGTTTACAAGACCAATATTTTTATTAAATTATTAAAACAATGTTAATTTATAGATATAGAGTTTTTATTTTTATATATTTTGTGGGTTTAATAGTTTTATGTTTAAAATGTAATCATCTACTTTTAATGCTTTTAAGATTAGAATTTATTATTTTATCTTTATTTTTAGGATTAGGAGTTTATATTGTAGGTTTATCATATGAAAGTTATTTTATAATAATTTTTTTGTCTTTAAGAGTTTGTGAAGGGGCTTTAGGTTTATCAATCTTAGTTTCTTTAGTTCGTATATATGGTAATGATTATTTCAATTCTTTTAATGTTTTATGGTAAAGTTTATTTTATTTATATTTTTTATGATTCCTTTATGTTTTTCATATAGTAATTTTTGAATTCTTCAGTTTATATTTTTTATTATATTTTTTATTTTTTTTTTTAGTTTTAAATATAATATATACATATCTTCAATTAGTTATTTTTTTGGATGTGATTATTTAACTTTTTATATAATTCTTTTAAAAATTTGAATTTGTTTATTAATATTGATAGCAAGAGAAAAGATTTATTTTTATAATAATTTTTCTTTATTATTTGGATTTATAATTTTATTTCTTTTAATTTTTTTATTTTTAACTTTTTGTTCAATAAATATATTTGTGTTTTATTTATTTTTTGAAATAAGATTAATTCCTACATTGTTATTAATTTTAGGTTGAGGATATCAACCTGAACGTATCCAAGCTGGTTTATATATATTTATTTATACATTATTTGGATCTTTTCCTATAATAGTATCTTTATTTTATTTATATAATAATAATAATAGATTGGATTTTTTTTTTACTTTAAATATTAATTCTCTATATTTATATATTTGTATAATTTTGGTTTTTTTAATTAAAATTCCTATATATTTTGTTCATTTATGATTACCAAAAGCTCATGTAAAAGCTCCAGTTTCAGGTTCAATAATTTTGGCTGGTGTAATATTAAAGTTAGGAGGTTATGGATTTTTACGTTTTATAAAAATTTTTATTGAAATTGGAATAAAAATTAACTTTGTTTTTATTACTATTAGTTTAATTGGAGGTTTTTTTATTTCTTTGATTTGTCTTCGTCAAATAGACATTAAATCTTTAATTGCATATTCTTCAGTTTCTCATATGGGTTTAGTTTTATCAGGACTTATAACTTTAAATTTATGAGGATTTTATGGTTCATTTTTAATAATAATTGCTCATGGATTATGTTCTTCAGGGCTTTTTTGTTTAGCTAATATTTCTTATGAACGTTTATCAAGTCGAAGTTTATTTATAAATAAGGGATTAATTAATTTAATACCTAGGATATCATTATGGTGATTTTTGCTTTGTTCTTCTAATATAGGAGCTCCATTTTCTTTAAATCTTTTTGGAGAAATTATATTGATTAATTCTATTGTTTCTTGAAGATGAATAACATTTGTATTTCTTTGTTTGATTTCATTTTTTGGGGCAGCTTATTCTTTATATTTATATTCTCATACTCAACATGGAATTTTATCTCAAGGATTTTATTCTTTTTCTTTAGGTAGATTACGTGAATATTTATTACTATTTTTACATTGGATTCCTTTAAATTTAATTTTTATAGCTGGTGATATTTTTATATTTTATTTAAATAGTTTATATAAAATATTGATTTGTGGTGTCAAAGATATACATAGTATTTTAAATAATTTCAATTTGTTTTTTAATATTTATTTTATTATTTATTTTTAGTTTATCTTTTTTTTGGTTGAGTCTTTATTTTATAATAATAGATTTAATAATTATTTTTGAATATGAATTGATAACTTTAAATTCAAATATTATTTTTATATCTATTTTATTAGACTGAATATCTTTACTTTTTATAAGATTTGTATTATTTATTTCTAGAATAGTAATTTATTATAGAGAGGAGTATATATCTGGGGATTTAAACATTAATCGGTTTATTTATTTAGTATTTTTATTTGTAATGTCTATAATGTTTTTAATTATTAGTCCTAATTTAATTAGAATTTTATTAGGTTGGGATGGTTTAGGATTAGTTTCTTATTGTTTAGTTATTTATTATCAAAATAATAAGTCTTTAAATGCTGGAATATTAACTGCTTTATCTAATCGAATTGGGGATGTAGGTATTCTTATATCTATTGCTTGAATAATAAATTATGGTAGTTGAAATTTTATTTTTTATTTAGATTTTATAAAGGAAGATTTTGATATAAAAATTATTAGTTATTTTATTATTCTATCTGCTTTAACTAAAAGAGCCCAAATTCCTTTTTCTTCATGATTGCCTGCAGCAATATCTGCACCTACACCCGTTTCTTCATTAGTTCATTCTTCTACATTAGTAACTGCCGGAGTTTATTTACTTATTCGTTTTAATTTTTGTTTTAGAACAAATTTAATGTTTTTAATATTATTTATTTCTAGAATAACTATGTTTATATCTGGTTTAGGAGCAAATTTTGAATATGATTTAAAAAAAATTATTGCATTATCTACATTAAGACAACTTGGTTTAATAATAAGAATTTTATTTTTAGGTGATTATAAACTTGCTTTTTTTCATTTACTTTCTCATGCTTTATTTAAAGCTTTACTTTTTATATGTGCTGGGTGTATAATTCATAATTTAATAAATTGTCAAGATATTCGTTATATAGGTTCATTAATTAATTTTATACCTTTAACTTGTACATTTTTTAATATTTCTAATTTTTCATTATGTGGATTGCCTTTTTTATCAGGATTTTATTCAAAGGATTTAATTTTAGAGGTTTTTTCTATAAATTGTATTAATATATTTATATATATAATTTTTTATATTTCAATTGGATTAACAGTTAGATACTCTTTTCGTTTATGTTATTATTCTTTATTTAGAATATATAATTTTTATATTCTAAATAATTTAAATGATCAAGGTTTAATTATATTAAAGGGAATAAGTGGTTTAATTTTTTTGGTAATTTTTGGAGGAAGAATTCTTTCATGATTAATTTTCCCTACTCCTTATTTTATTTGTTTACCTTTTATAATAAAAATAATAGTTATTATTTGTATTCTTTTAGGTATTTGATTAGGATATGAGTTTTCTAAATTTGGTTATAATTATAATCTTAAATCTATGACTTGGTTGACTATTAGTTATTTTTTTTTTTCTATATTAAATATATCTATATTATCAACTTATTTTGTAAATTATTATTTTTTAAAATTTAAAACTTTTTACTATAAAAATGTTGATTTAGGTTGATTAGAATATTTTGGGTCTCAAAATTTATATAATAATATTATTAAGAGGTCTAAGGTTAGACAGTTATTATTTAATAATAGTTTAAAGGTTTACTTTATTTTATTAATGATTTTTATTTTATTATTAATTATTTATTTTAATAGCTTATTTTAGAGCATAATATTGAAGATATTAAGGAGATTTAGATCTTAAAATATTTATAAAACTATAGTTTAATTTTACAATGAAAATGTAATGTTTTTATAAACTATATAAATAGAAATATAAACGGAGTTTCACTGCTTAAATTTGAAATTAGAAGTTTCATTTTGAATCACATATTTCTTTAAATGGAATTTATATTCATTATTATCATTAACAGTGATAGACCTCTATTTGGTTTCATTTAAAAATAAGGATGATAATCATCAAAGGATTAGGTCGAAACTAATAACAAATTTTTGTTTCTTATTTAAGATAAATTGATGAACAATATTTTTTAAGTGCAAATTAAATGTTAATTTTAACTATTATCCTAAATTGCTCAATTTAATGCACCTTGTATTCATTCATAATATAATCCTAACAATAAAATTATAATAAATATGAATGTAATTGATGAAAATGTAATAATTCTTGTGATTTTTATTGTAATAATTAAAGGTAAAAGTAATGTAATTTCTACATCAAAAATTAAGAAGATTATTGCAATTAAAAAAAATTGTAATGAGAAAGGTATTCGTGCAGAAGATTTAGGGTCAAATCCACATTCAAATGGTGATCTTTTTTCTCGGTCAATTAATGTTTTTTTTGAAAGTAGACTTGCTAGTATTATGATAATAAAAGATAATATGAATGTAATTAAAGCAAAATTTTTTATAATAATTATTATTTATACTAATTGTTAGATCTTTTAATTGGAAGTTAAAAATAATTTTTATACTATATAAATATCTACCTCATCAATAAATTGAAATATAAAGGAATAATCATACTACATCAACAAAATGTCAATATCATGCTGCTGCTTCAAATCCAAAATGGTGAGTTGTTGAAAAATGATTTTTAAATTGTCGTAATAAACATACTGCGAGAAATGTAGTTCCAATTATTACATGAATTCCATGAAATCCTGTTGCTATAAAAAATCTTGAGCCATAAACTGAGTCTGCAATAGTAAAAGTTGACTCTATATATTCATATGCTTGTAAAATGGAAAAGTAAATTCCTAATAGAATAGTTAATCTTAATCTATAAATTGCTTGTTTGTAATCATTTTCTATTAAACTATGATGAGCTCAAGTTACAGTAATACCTGAAGAAATTAAGATTGTTGTATTTAATAATGGAATTTGAATTGGATTAAATGGGATAATACTTTTTGGTGGTCAAATTATTCCAATTTCAATTGATGGTGCAAGTCTTCTATGGAAAAATCTTCAAAAGAATGATATAAAAAATAGGATTTCTGATGTAATAAATATAATTATTCCTCATCGTAAACCTTTTACTACTTTAAAGGTGTGTAAACCTTGAAATGTTCCTTCACGAGTTGTATCTCGTCATCATTGAATTATTACTAAAATGGTGGATAGAGCTCCAATTATAAATAAGTTTATATCATATAAATGGAATCATTTAATTACACCAGTTAATATAATTATTGTTCTAAGAGCTCCAAAAATTGGTCAAGGACTAACTTCTACAAGGTGAAATGTATGATTTTTATTTAACATTAATTAACTTCTCTAGAATATAATGTTCTTAAAATAGAAAATACATATGATTGAATAATAGCAACTGCTGATTCTAGTAATAGTAACATTAATTGTGATAAGATCAAAATATTAATTATTAGAATAGATAATTTATTACCTATTCTTCCTATAAGTGTAAGGAGTAAATGTCCTGCAATTATATTAGCAGTTAATCGAATAGCTAAAGTTCCAGGTCGGATAATATTTCTAATAGTTTCAATACATACTATAAAAGGTATAAGAATTGAAGGTGTTCCTTGTGGAACTAAATGGGCAAATATATGAATTGTGTTATTAATTCATCCATAAATTATTAATCTTATTCATATAGGTAAAGCTAAAGTTAATGTTAAGACTAAATGTCTAGTTCTAGAAAAAATATATGGAAATAATCTTAATACATTGTTGAATATAATCAATGAAAATAAAGATACAAAAATTAAAGTGATTTTTTTTATTTTTTTAATTTTTAATATTACCTTAAATTCATTTCTTAAAATAAGAGTAAATTTAATTCATAGGAAATTAATTCGAGATGGGATAATCCAAAATATTGAAGGTAATACAATTAATCCTAATATGATTCTTAATCAATTAAGTGACAAATTTATTCTTGTTGATGGATCAAATCTGGAAAATAAGTTTGTTATCATTTTCAGGAAATTATTTTACTTTTATTTGTAGTTTTATTTTTATTATTTTTGTAAAATAGGAAAAAGTAATTTATAGTGTTAAATATTATAAATACTATTGTAAAATAAATGAATAAATTTAGTCAACTTAAAGGGGCTATTTGTGGAATTAAAAATTACTATAATTAGTTATTTTAACTTGACAGGTTAATGTTATAGATTAACTAAATTCTTCATTAGAAGTAATTGCTAATTTACTATAACGTGGTTTAAGAGACCAATACTTGCTTTCAGTCATCTAATGAAAGATTTTTTAGTCATTCAATAAAGTATTTAGGTAAAATTCTTTCTACTACAATTGGTATGAATCTATGATTTGTTCCACAAATTTCTGAACATTGGCCAAAAAATACACCAATCCGATTTATAAAAAAGGTTGTTTGATTTAATCGTCCAGGAGTAGCATCAATTTTTACTCTTGAAGATGGAATTGTTCAAGAATGAATAACGTCTGATGATGAAATTATTATACGAATCTGAGTATTTACTGGTAAAACCAATCGGTTATCAACTTCGAGTAATCGAAATGAGAAATTACTTTGTTCATTAGAAGGAATTATATATGAATCAAATTCTGCTTTCTTGAAATCAGAAAGTTCATAAGATCAATATCATTGATGACCTATAGATTTAACAGTAACAAGGGGTAAATTAATTTCATCTAGTAAATATAATAATTGAAGTCTTGGAAGTGCAATAAAGATTAATGTAATTCTAGGTGTGATTGTTCAAATTAATTCAATTATTTGTCCTTCAAGTAATAAACGATTTACATATTTATTAATTATAACTGAAATAATAATATAAACGACAATTAAGGTGATTATAACTAGAATTATTATTGTATGATCATGAAAAAATGTTAATTGTTCTATTAATGGAGAAATTCTATCTTGAGAATTTATATTTATTCAAGTTGCCATTTTCTAAAAAAAGTTAAACTTTATATATGGTTCTTAAATCCATTGCACTATTCTGCCATATTAGAAGTTAACTAGTATAGGTAATTCAGAATAAGTGTGTTCCATAGGTGGGGTATTTTGTATTCATTCATTTGAAGTTGGTATATTTAATATAAATACATTTTTTCGTATTGAATTTATTCTTTCTCATATAATATACACTATAAATAGAATTCTTGCAGTTCTAACTAATGATCCTACTGAAGATACTAAATTTCATGATAAATAAGCATCTGGGTAATCAGAGTATCGTCGAGGTATCCCTCTTAAACCTAAAAAATGCTGAGGGAAAAATGTAAAATTAACTCCAATAAATATTGAGAAAAATTGAATTTTTAAAAGTTTTTCGTTTAATGAAAATCCTGTAAATAAAGGAAATCAGTTTACGATTCCTCCTATAATAGCAAATACTGCACCTATTGATAAAACATAATGAAAATGAGCTACAACATAATAAGTATCATGAAGAATAATATCAATAGAAGAATTAGCTAAGATTACACCAGTTAATCCACCAATAGTAAATAAGAAAATAAATCCTAAAGCTCAAAGTATTTGAGGGGAATATTTAATTTGTGTTCCATGAATGGTAGCAAGTCAACTAAAAATTTTAATTCCAGTTGGAACAGCAATAATTATAGTTGCTGAAGTGAAATAAGCTCGGGTATCCACATCTATACCAACAGTAAATATATGATGAGCTCAAACAACAAATCCTAAAAGTCCAATTGCTATTATTGCATAAATTATTCCAATGGATCCAAATGTTTCCTTTTTCCCTCTTTCTTGTCTAATAATATGTGAAATTATACCAAATCCAGGAAGAATTAAAATATAAACTTCTGGATGTCCAAAAAATCAGAATAAATGTTGATATAAAATTGGGTCTCCTCCTCCAGCGGGGTCAAAGAAGGATGTATTTAGATTTCGATCAGTTAGTAGTATTGTAATAGCACCAGCTAATACTGGTAGTGAAAGTAATAAAAGAATTGCTGTAATTAAGACAGCTCAAGCAAATAAAGGTAAACGATCAAAAGTTATACCAATTGGTCGTATATTAATAATTGTTGAAATAAAGTTTACAGCTCCTAGAATTGAGGAAATTCCAGCTAAATGTAAACTAAAAATAGCTAAATCTACAGAAGATCCTCTATGAGCAATATTTCTTGAAAGAGGGGGATAAACAGTTCAACCTGTTCCTGCTCCATTTTCAACTAATCTTCTTATTAAGAGGAGTAATAAAGATGGGGGAAGAAGTCAAAATCTTATATTGTTTATTCGTGGAAAAGCTATATCAGGGGCACCTAATATAAGAGGGACTAATCAATTTCCAAATCCTCCAATTATAATAGGTATAACTATGAAAAAAATTATAATAAAAGCATGGGCAGTTACAATTACATTGTAAATTTGGTCATTTCCAATTAATGACCCAGGATTACCTAATTCCGCACGAATTAATAAACTAAGGGAAGTTCCTAATATTCCTGCTCAGGCTCCGAAGATAAAATATAATGTTCCAATGTCTTTATGGTTTGTTGAAAATAATCATTTATTAAGTAAGATGACCGAGATTAGGTGATAAATTGTAAATTTATTTACGGAGTAATTCCTTTTACTGGTTTTGTATTCAATTATGATTTTAAATTGCAAATTTAAAGGTGATTTTTAAATCCAAAACTTAATTTTACTTAATTCTTTAAAATTCCAATTTATATAATTTATCAAAATTAAATTTTTTAAAGATGGTAAGGCTTAAAGTAGCTTTATTTGCAACTTTGAAGGTTGATAGTTTGGTATTAACTTAAATCCTTGTTATATTATATTTAACATAATTGTTACAAGGACTAATCTTCTTATTAAAAAGAAGTTTAAGATACCAATTGTTAAGGAATTGATTTTCGTGTTTAATTTTAAATTTCAGTTTCTTTGATTGATTTTTATGATTAGACTTGATATTATGATTCGTATGTAGACATAAATTATAATTAAAGTAAAGGCAATTATAATAATTCTTAATAAAAATATACTATTTTCAATTAGTATTTGGATAACTATTCATTTTGGTAAGAATCCAAGAAAAGGGGGAATTCCTCTTAATGATAGGAAATTTAATATAAAAAATATTTTTATTGTCGGGGATGAATTTAAATATGGAAATAACTGATTAAGATAAAATGTATTTTTTATTATATAAGTAATGTTAATTGTGATAAATGAATAAATTAGGAAATAAATTATTCAAATGGATTTTTCTATAATTATAGCTGCTATTATTCATCCTATATGATTAATTGATGAAAATGCTATTAGTTTTCGTATTCTAATTTGGTTTATTCTTAAAATTCTTCTAATAATTATTCCTGAAATAATAACTGTGGAATAGAATAAGGTTGACTCTGTATTATATATTAATAACATTATAGGGGTAATTTTTTGTCATGTTAATATTAATATACAGTTATTTCAATTTAATCCTTCAAGTACTTCTGGAAATCAAAAATGGAGTGGGGCTATTCCTATTTTTAATAAAAGTCCTGAATTTATAATTAAAATGAGATTTGAATTATCAATTTTAGAATAAAAATTAAATTTTCATATTATTATGATAATTGTTATAAGGATTACTGTTGAAGCAATTGCTTGTGTAATAAAATATTTGATTGAGGATTCTGAAGATACTATATTTTTACTTCTAATAATGGGGATAATAGAAAGTAAATTAATTTCTAGTCCAATTCATATTCCTAATCATCTGTATGCTGAGATTGAAATTAAAGTTCTTATAATTAAAGTTGATATGAATATTAATTTATATATTTTTGCTATTAAAAAGAAAAGAGATTCTTTATTGTCGGGGTATGAACCCAAAAGCTTTACTTAGCTTATCTTTTTATATTTTAGTATAAGATGTATAGAAGTTTTTGATACTTCTGGGAATAGTTTGATTCTATTAAATGTAATGAATGTAAATTTATACGTGTTTTACCCTATCAAGATAGTCCTTTTCTCAGGCAATTCATT